TCCAACAATTTCTTTGTCCCTAACGCTCCCATTTCTAGGAATTAGTCACTTCAACGATCTTCGATGGTTATACGGGTATCCAAAATACAAACGAGATGGATGTTTGTTGTCCCAACCATTTTTCTTAGTCCCGATACAAATAAGTAAAAGGGTTTTCATTTTTTTTTTTTATTATTTATAACAAAGTTTTCGTGTTGTTGATTCCTAGGTGTAGTGCTTCTTCCCCTATGCCACCTATTAGTACTAGTAGAGTAGACTAGGATTAACTTGCAATATCAATATAGATAGAACCTATAGGTGTAACCTTTCGCTCAATACTCAAATCGACGATTGAAGCATCCGAGGCCGTATCAATCGAGGATACACGACAGAAGGTATTGTTCTATCTCCAAACTTCACCTTCACCAAGCGTAGGTTTATTTCCATATAATTTTTTCTTTCTATCCTCAACCTGAAACATGTCTCTTTCTCGTAAGACTAACATGTCTCTTTTTCGTAAGACTAATAGCTAAAAAAAAATAAAAAAAAAAAAGAATCAAATCGCACCATCTCTGTAATAGGTAAATGCCTCTTTTTCTCCTGAAGTTGTCGGAATTATTCGTAATAAGATATTGGCTACAATTGAAGAGGTCTTATCAATAAAATTTCCATTTATCTGAGATCTAGGCATAATTAGCAACCCATTCTATAATTCTTCTCATTTCCCCTCGAGGAAAATGATCTCATAAACAAGGGAATTGTACAGTACGAAATAACATAAAAGGAGACTAATTCTAAAAAAATATAGACTTTCGATTCAAATTGTGCCTTTTGGCAGGGAGAGATAGAAAATATTTGAATATGATTGGATTTCATCCAAATTTTTTAGTATCCCAATAAATGGAACTCTTACTAATTTCATTTGACTAAGTTCAAGAATCAAGGACTTTATATTCTTACACTACAGATTCTGAGAACTCAAAAAGTTTTGATTTGATCATGATTCAAAGAGGAAAAAAAGAATAGAATAATTCTTCTAAATAATTATTCTATAAAAAAAAGTCACCATCATTTTTTGTTTGTATAACGTGTATACACTCGAACTAGAAAACCTATGGAACAATTTATCCATTTGTAATAGATCCATGGGGTAGGTAATAGGAGGAGTTTCCATTGAGAAATGGGGGGCATTCTTTATTCCTATAGAACCATAGCATAGTTTAAATGCAAACCTAGTATAAAATATGGATTCTTCAGTTGATTTATTCTAAGTTAAATCATCGGTCTTATCCGGTATAATATAAAATAAATAAAAATAAGAAAAGATCGTCGTCTTAACAAACATTAATGGATATATCCCCCTTCCCCCTTTCCTTAACAAGAAAAAGAGTTTATTATTCTTTTACCTACACCTACAATAGAAGTAAAGGGAATATTGAATATTTTTTTTTAAGATTTGCGGAAAAGTTTTACATTTTCATTAGAATAGATTGGTTGTACCTGTACTGCAATAATATGAATTACTCGCTATTCATTCGGTTTATGGTCAATAATAAGATTATGTTATGTAGGAGAGATGGCCGAGTGGTTCAAGGCGTAGCATTGGAACTGCTATGTAGGCTTTTGTTTACCGAGGGTTCGAATCCCTCTCTTTCCGTTTCTGTACCTTCATCTAATTCACCAAGGTTACTTAACACAATGTATCAAATAACAATTTAACTATACCATTATTTTCATTCTATAAGATAAGAAAGACCTTTATTTGTTTGATAGGGATTTTCTATTCCTAATTACTGTGGTATGTAAAAAAATACCGAAAAGCGCGAAAAGGAATGAGAATTTGACTGCCCACTGTTGTGTAATACATAAATTGGGAAAATCCGGATAAAAAGCCCTTAGCTTAAGCTTGGATTTTAGATATAGTTATATCATATCGGCGAAAAGCGAGCAAAATTTTCCGAACCTTTCCTTGTTATTTTTTTAGGTCAAGTCTGTCGAGAATAATATTCTACGACTAAAAGCTCATTTATTTTCAAACCGATCCATTTACTATCTATTATTTGATTTACTAATCCTTTAGTATGGACTGAGTCGATAGTCAAATGTTTTGGCACTTCCTCGTGGGAGTATAAAGCAATATTATTTTGAATTAGAGCTTTCAATCTTTGCTTATCCTTTGTAGTAATAATATCCCGGGGTTTGCAACGATAACTTGGTATATCTACTATACGCCCATTAACTAAAATATGTCTATGGTTAACTAATTGCCGGGCTCCAGGGATGGTCGAAGCCATGCCCAATCGAAAAAGGATGTTATCCAAACGCATCTCAAGTAGTTGTAGTAAAACCTGACCTGTTGATCCTTTGGCTTTTCCAGCAATATGCACATATCTAAGTAATTGTCGCTCTGTGAGACCATAATGAAAACGCAATTTCTGTTTTTCTTCTAGACGAATACGATATTGTGATCTTTTACCAGAGCGCAATTGGTTTTTAAGATCACTTCCGGATCTAGGTCTTTTACTAGTTAGTCCGGGTAAAGCCCCCAGACGGCGTATTTTTTTGAAACGAGGTCCTCGGTAACGAGACATAAAAACTCCTTTATTTTTTTATTTATTGAAATTTTCAGAAAAAATATAAATTAAGACTGAACTAACGCATAAACAAAGCAAAGATAAATCTACAGAAGTACTACAAACAAGAATGAAATGGATTGTATCAATATACAGATTATATTGTATATTGCATATGCATATGGCATATGTTATATATTTAAATTATTTTAATATGTTTTATTTATTTATAATTAATATGATTTTTTATTTATTTTATTTATTTATAATTATATAATTAATATTTATTTATAATTAATAGAATTATATTTACACATATAATTTATTTTATATATTTTATATATTTTATTTTATATTTTATTTATATTATTCATATTTCATTTTATTTATATTATATTTTTTATATATTTTATTTATAATTTATATTATATATTTTATTTATATTTATTTATTATATATATATTATGTTATATGTTTTATATATACTAATATATATATGTTTTATATATTTATATATACTAATATATAAAATATAATAAATATATATAAATATAAAATATATATAATAATAAATATAAAATATATAATAATATAATACTTAGAATATTTATAAAATATAATATTTAAATTTAATCTTAATTTCTATCTTAATTTCTTAATTAATAAAATTAAAATTCATAATTTTAATTAAATTTAATTAAAAATAAAATCCAAAAATATATATATATAAATTTGTAAAACTAAATATTTAAATTGAGATTAATCAAAAAATGATAATAATTTATAATTAAAAAGAAATTAAAATTATTTAATAATATTTTAATTATAATTAATTCAATTAAATAAAAATTAATTCAATTAAAAAAAAAAAAAAAAAAAAAAACAAATTAATATCGAGGTTAAGGCTACGTTTTATGATTTGTTCTGTAGAGGTCTAATTACTCCAATCTTTTATTCATAGTTGGAAGTTACCGCGGCATAATAGATGAGCAACTTCACTTTTGGAGAAAAAGAGAGGGGTCCTCTCAATATTCCCTGATCTCAAGGGGGAGAAAACATCAATCATGGAAAAATAAAATTAAAATAATAAATAGGGAAAAAGCCAGCTATCGGAGTCGAACCGATGACCATCGCATTACAAATGCGATGCTCTAACCTCTGAGCTAAGCGGGCTCACATAACAGAAAAGAAGAATAATGCATAGAAATTCCGGAAATCATGAGAATCCTCACTATTAGCCATTTTTTTTTTTCTTCTTTCTTTTCTCATGCGTATTATATATTCTTTCGTATTATATATTCTTATTCTTTGTATCTTATATTATTTATTATTTTATAGTATATAGTATATTTTATAGTATATATTATATTTTATAGTATATATTATAGTATGTACTATGTAATATGTAATAGTACATAAAACATAGTTGTATAGTATTAACATTTCAAATCTATTAACATTGATTAAAATAATGAAACCTTACTTAATTAACTTAATTATTAATTAATTAATTAATAATAATAATTAATAAATAAATTATAAATAAATAAATTATAAATATCAAATAAATCCAAATTTATTTATAAATTGAATGTAAGATATGAATTTATGAATTAACTTATAAAGTTTTGATTTGATTAGAAAAGAAAAAAAAAATACAATTAGAATAGCGTATTCTATTAATTATACTACTCATACTCATTTTTTTTTTATACTATTTAAATATTATCTATAAATATTATCTATAAATATTATTTATAATTTTATTTATAAATTAATAATTATAAATTATAATATAATTATTAATTATAAATTTATTATTATTATATTTTTATATAATTTTTATATTATTATATTATATATTATTATTATTTTTATTATTTCATTATTTTTATATTATTTACATTATTATATATAAATATATATATTTATTATATTTATAAATTTAGATTATATTTATAAATTTAGAATATAAATTTAGAATTATATTTATAAATTTAAATTTAGATAATATATACTAATACCAAATACTCAAAATATATTATAATATTATATACTAATATTAAGTTAATAATAATATACTAAATTTAAATAGAATATACTATAAATAGAATATACTATAGAATATACTAAATAAATATATTTTAATTTTTTAATTATAATTACTTAAATTGAATTATAATTATATTGAATTTATTATATTTAATTTGCGCTATAGCAGATCGGTTCTAAGAAAAAAAGATAAAGATAAAATCCAGATCATAATATAATGAGACATTCCTTTACTTTCATTCGGAAAGCAAGGAAATAGCACGAAAAGAGAAGAATAAATATCGACCGTTCCAGTATTCCAAATCCCACTTGAAAAATGAAGGAAGGAGAGAAATACATGTATGGGATATATCTTATCCATATTGAATTGCAGATACATCAATGATAAAATCAATT